CGCGGGCGTTCCTACGAAGAAACACTTATGATATTAGAACTCATGCCCTATCGTGCATGTTATCCCATTTTTAAATTAATTTATTCTGCAGCATCAAATGCTAGTCACAATAAAGGTTTCAACAAAGCCGATTTAGTCATTTTTAAAGCCGAAGTTAACAAAGGAACTACCATGAAAAAATTAAAACCTCAAGCCCGAGGACGTAGTTATCTGATAAAAAGACCGACTTGTCACATAACTATTGTATTAAAAGATATAACCTACTATGGAGACATAGAAGAATGTATACGAAGTTTATCTAAAACTAATCAACACAAAGTCTTGCTCAATCCAGCATTTGTCGAATACCTGGATTTTTTTTAAAGTAAGTATGATGGGGTAATATGGGACAAAAAATAAATCCACTTGGTTTCCGACTTGGTACAACCCAAAGTCATTATTCCCTTTGGTTTGCACAACCAAAAAACTATTCTGAAGGTCTACAAGAAGATCAAAAAATACGGGATTATATAAAAAATTTTGTACAAAAAAATACAAGAGCATCGTCGGGTGTCGAAGGAATTGCACGCATAGAAATTCAAAAAAGAATCGATCTGATACAGGTAATAATCTATATGGGATTCCCAAAGTTATTAATAGAAAATAGACCACGAGGAATCGAAGACCTAAAAATAAATTTACAAAAAGAATTAAATTGTGTGAGCCGAAAACTCAACATTGCTATTTCACGAATTGCAAAACCTTATGGGCACCCTAATATTCTTGCTGAATTTATAGCTGGCCAATTAAAGAATAGGGTATCATTTAGAAAAGCCATGAAAAAGGCTATCGAATTAACCGAACAAGCGGATACAAAAGGAATTCAAATACAAATAGCAGGCCGGATCGATGGAAAAGAAATTGCACGTATTGAATGGATAAGAGAAGGAAGAGTTCCCCTACAAACCATTCGCGCGAAAATTTATTATTGTGCCTATACCGTTCGAACTATTTATGGGGTATTAGGTATCAAAATTTGGATATTTATAGACGAAAAATAATAATAGGACTTTACTTGTCTTTCTTTTTCGGTTTAAGATTTAAGAATGGAACACAAAATAACAACTTTTTACTTTTTTTACATCAAACTAGTTCTAATTTAAAATTTCACAAGGTTAAATAAAAATTTAATTCATCTTTTTTTGATCAAATTGCTATGCTTAGTGTGTGACTCGTTGGTTTTTACTATAATTAAGCCTAAATAAGCTAAGAACCCGTAATATGAAGTATTAACTAATAATGAATACTGAATTAACTATAAAAACTAATAACCAACTCATCGCATCACATTATCTGGATCCAAAGAAACAGTCAAGATATGCTTTTTTAATCCTATCGTTGCAGCAACTGAATTTTTTTAGCATAAAAAAAATATGATGAATTTTAAGAAAAAAAGGATACGGATAAATGGAAAGGTGAGAGAAAGAAAAAAAGGAATATAAATATAAAAGATATATAATTCCGATATAATATGTTATGTAAGGTCTTTGAAACATCTCATAAACGACAATAATGTAATAAAGCATTAATAAAGATTCCCGAATAATTCTATGAGATGAATCTTTTCATAGAAAAATAATAAAAATCATATGAGCTTCAAGCCAAAAAAGACTAAGAGGGTTGGCTTAAGAACTACTTTCAGTAAGAGCTCCGTTGTCGAATTCAGTCCTAAGCATTAATCAAGAAGCGGTGGGAACGACGGAACCCATGAATACATAAGATTAAATGGAAAATGAATCCTGATTATTCAGTGGGAAGGATGGCGGAACGAACCATAAATCAATTCATATTTTCTGAAAAATTATAAACTAACTCTACAATTGAAAAAGAGACTGAAAGAGTAAATATTCGCCCGCGAAAATGTATTTTAGATCATATATATATAAAATATTTACTAAAATTAATCCCTAATAATCGCTTGATTCAGTGGATTATTCCGTGTATATCTTAATTATATCTCTTCTTAATTTATAATTTTTCATTCGCGAGGAGCCGGATGAGAAGAAAATCTCATGTCCAGTTCTGTAGTAGAGATGGAATTACTAAAATAACCATCAACTATAACCCAAAAAGAACCAGATTCCGCAAACAACATCGAGGAAGACTGAAGGGGATATCTTATCGCGGAAATAAAATTTGTTTTGGAAGATATGCTCTTCAGGCACTCGAACCCTCTTGGATCACATCTAGACAAATCGAAGCGGGGAGGCGAGCAATGACACGAAATGCGCGCCGTGGGGGAAAAATATGGGTACGTATTTTTCCAGACAAACCGGTTACACTAAGGCCTGCGGAAACCCGTATGGGTTCGGGGAAAGGATCTCCCGAATATTGGGTAGCTGTTGTCAAACCAGGTCGAATACTTTATGAAATAAGCGGGGTAGCAGAAAATATAGCCCGAAGGGCTATCTCAATAGCGGCATCTAAAATGCCTATACGAACTCAATTTATTATTTCAGGATAGGAATGTAGAACCAAAGTAAATCGATCTTATTTTTGACAAACAATATTTATTTTTAGTCCTTTGCAGTTATTTTTGCATTGAAAGAACAGATAAAAAAATATGATTCAACCTCAGACCTATTTGACTGTAGCAGACAACAGTGGAGCTAAAAAATTGATGTGTATTCGAATCATAGGAGCTAGCAATCGTCGATATGCTCGTATTGGCGATGTTATTGTTGCTGTGATCAAAGAAGCAATACCCAATTCGCCCTTAGAAAGATCAGAAGTAATAAGAGCTGTAATTGTACGTACCTGTAAAGAACTCAAACGAGACAACGGTATGATAATAGGATATGATGACAACGCTGCAGTTATCATTGATCAAGAAGGAAATCCAAAAGGAACTCGAGTTTTTGGCGCAATTGCCCGCGAATTGAGACAAAACTTTACTAAAATAGTTTCATTAGCTCCTGAGGTATTATAAGAACAAGAAATAGAATATTTGAATGAGATAGTAGACTATCTATCACGTATATATTTTTCGTTTAAAAATTTTTCATTTTGTAATTCATAACAGAAAAAAATAATAAAAAACATGTTGATTATATAAAAATTTGGAGACACCGCGGATTTTAGTTCATTATGGGTAGGGACACTATTGCTGATATAATAACCTCGATACGAAATGCTGACATGAATAGAAAAGGAACAGTTCGAATAGCATCGACTAACATCACCGAAAACATTGTTAAAATACTTTTACGAGAAGGCTTTATTGAAAACGTGAGAAAACATCAAGAAGGAAACAAATACTTTTTGGTTTTAACTCTGCGACATAGAAGAAATAGGAAAGGCCCATATCGAAATACTTTATATTTAAAAAGAGTCAGTCGACCTGGTCTACGAATCTATTCTAACTCTCAAGGAATTCCTAGAATTTTAGGCGGAATAGGAATTGTAATTCTTTCTACCTCTCGCGGTATAATGACAGATCGGGAGGCTCGACGAGAAGGAGTTGGGGGAGAAATTTTATGTTATATATGGTAATCCCTCTAATATCTAAATTAAATCAAAAATTGCCTATAATTGTGAACAAAAAAGACAAAAGACAGGTTATCTAATATCTCTGCTCTATTAGTTGATACGTTAAGGAGGTTTTGCCTGGAATGAAAGAACAAAATCACTCATTATCGGATTAGAATTATAATATTTATTTCATTTCATAAAGGATACGACGTAATTCTATATGGAAAAACCTATCCCTTGGTAGGGTTAAAATTGAAATAAGCCTTTATGATTGAACCAGAGGTCATAGATAAATTTTAAAAACTCTGCACTAAGGATTCACACGATTAAGTGGTTTTTCAACCTCAACACTCCTTCTCTCGAGAGTACAATTCAAGATTTCAAATATCAAGAAACTTATTTTCTTCCACGAACTAGATTCAAAATTAAAAGTAAGGAATGACAAATATGAAAATAAGGGCTTCTGTTCGTAAAATTTGTGAAAAGTGTCGTCTGATCCGCAGACGGGGACGAATTATAGTAATTTGTTCTAACCCAAAACATAAACAACGACAGGGATAATACTTTAATTAAAAATTAAAGTATTAAAAGGTGCTGTCTTGAGTAATATAATGTAAAAAAAATGACGAATTTGTTTTGACATGAACATGAAATGGATATATCCATATATCTCTGACGCATATTTATGAAATGATAAAATATGGCAAAACCTATACCAAAAATTAGTTCACGTAGAAATGGACGTATTAGTTCACGTAAAAGTGCACGTAAAATACCAAAAGGCATTATCCATGTTCAAGCAAGTTTCAACAATACGATTGTAACTGTTACAGATGTACGGGGTCGGGTTGTTTCCTGGGCTTCAGCGGGTACTTGTGGCTTTAAAGGTACAAAAAGGGGGACGCCATTTGCGGCTCAAACCGCGGCAGGAAATGCTATTCATACAGTGGTGGAACAGGGCATGCAACGAGCAGAAGTCATGATAAAGGGTCCCGGTCTCGGAAGAGATGCAGCATTACGAGCTATTCGTCGAAGCGGTATATTATTAAGTTTCGTGCGGGACGTAACCCCTATGCCACATAATGGCTGTAGGCCTCCTAAAAAAAGACGTGTGTAAAAAAAAGCATTGAAGAAATTTCAAGAGAAATAAACGATTCAAAGATATTTATAATATTCCTATGGTTCGAGAGAAAATAAGAGTATCGACTCGGACACTGCAGTGGAAGTGTGTTGAATCAAGAACAGATAGTAAATGTCTTTATTATGGGCGCTTTATTCTTTCTCCACTTCTGAAAGGGCAAGCTGACACAATCGGCATTGCAATGCGAAGAGCTTTACTTGGAGAAATGGAAGGAACATTTATTACACGCGCAAAATCTGAGAAAATACCACATGAATACTCTACCATCGTAGGTATTAAAGAATCAGTCCATGACATTTTAATGAATTTGAAAGAAATCATATTGAGAAGTAATCTATATGGAACTTGTGAAGCATCCATTTGTGTTAGGGGCCCTAGATGCGTAACTGCTCAAGATATCATCTTGCCACCGTATGTAGAAATAGTTGACAATACACAACATATAGCTAGCTTGACGGAACCAATCGATTTGTGTATTGGATTACAACTCGAGCGAAATCGAGGATATCATATTAAAGCGCCCAATAACTTTCAAGACGGAAGTTATCCTATAGATGCTCTATTCATGCCTGTTCGAAACGTGAATCATAGTATTCATTCTTATGGGAATGGGAATGAAAAACAAGAAATACTTTTTCTCGAAATATGGACAAATGGCAGTTTAACTCCGAAAGAAGCACTTTATGAAGCCTCCCGGAATTTAATTGATTTATTGATTCCTTTTCTACATGCGGAAGAAGAAAATTTACATTTAGCGGACAATCAAAAAAAAGTTTCTTTACCACTTTTGACCTTTCACGATAGATTGACTCAACTCAGAAAAAAAAAAATAGTATTAAAATATATTTTTATTGACCAGTTAGAATTGCCACCTAGGATCTACAATTGCCTAAAAAAGTCCAATATACATACATTAGCAGACCTTTTGAATAACAGTCAAGAAGATCTTATTAAAATTGAACATTTTGACATAGACGACGTAAAAAAAATATTGGACACTCTTGAAAAACATTTTTGAATTGATTTACATTTAATAAAAACGAAAAATAAAAGATGAAAATAAAAAAAAAATAAGAATGAATTGAATTTTACAGAAGAAATAAAGAATTTAATTGAATAGATAGATGTATCTAGGGAAAATTCACCTTGAAGCGACTATTCCCTAGATACACATGTTGTGCTATTTAACAATTGAATCAATTTAAAAAAGACCTAAAGTTAGAGATTTATCAATAGGTAATGTTGCTCCAATACCTAACCAAAGGGCCACCGCGGTACCAACCAAAAAGACAGTTGTAGCTACTGGACGACGAAATGGATTTTGGAATTTATTAACATTCTCTAAAAAAGGAACTGTTAATAATCCCGCAGGTACTGAAACCATTAAAAGAACGCCTAATAACTTATTTGGTACTGTACGAAGTATTTGAAATACGGGAAAAAAATACCATTCAGGTAATATTTCCAAAGGGGTTGCAAATGGATCCGCTGGCTCACCAATCATTGATGGTTCTAAAACCGCTAAGCCTACGTTACATGCAATAGTACCGAAAATTACGACGGGAAAAATATATAAAAGATCATTAGGCCATGCGGGCTCTCCATAATAATTATGACCCATCCCTTTTGCCAATTTAGCCCTTAATACGGGATCATTCAAGTCCGGTTTTTTTGTTATTAGGATAGGTGAATCATTATTATTTTATTATATATAGATATTCAATTCATCCCCCGAAAGAGCCGGACATGCTGATTTTTCATCATCCGGCTCGAGCAAAAATCAAAACAAACGAACGAATCCAAAATAAATCTCTTAGCCATATGAATGATTATTTGGGAAGGATTTACGTTCTTACAAATAAATGCTCAAGACCCAAGTAGGCTTATATCATGATCAAATGCTTTCTGGGTAGTCTCATCCCTTGTGGTTGGTTTTTATCTCCAAAATTTTTTAAGATTTTATTATATAATAAAATCTTAAATTTAAAAATAAAGGGTTTACTTGTTACTAATATAGCCTAGCCTCTATTGTTCTTTAGATCCCTTGTTTCACTCCGATAGTATCATAGATCAGGTCAATGCAGAGGAAATGGATGCATTTCAATACTATTCAAATAATATAATAGTTAATATAAAAAATAATTAATAATCATTTAATTTAGTTATTAGTTATATTATATATACTTAAATTAAGAAAAAATAGAAAAATTTTTCATTATATTACCCAAAATCACACATTCGACTGGATCTTACGGAGCCCGTTCATGCCTGCCTGACATGATTCAGGGTTGATCATAGAATAAATTCTCTTCACACGAACCAGCCTATCCTCTGTATAGGACTTACTTATACGGTGGTTGGACAAAAGACACATTGGATTATGAATTACAATGTGGCAGTAAAGGGCCATATACCTGCGCAGCCTAATCAATAGTTCAAGTCACACACTCCCATAATCCATTTTTTTTCAGAGAATTACCTTCAACTAGTGTATGTTAAATAATTAAATACAATATTAGAGAGTTGAAGGAAAATGTCCAAATACATGGATTATTGTTTTCAATAATCCATACATGTAGCAATGAAATACTGTTCTTCTCCCCCCCAAAAAAATGATAAATTAAAAATATCTATGATATACCCCTTTTTCTATAAGGGACCAGAAATACCTTGTTTACGTATCATTAAAAAATGCATTAACATAAATACGGCAGTAAGAAGAGGCAATACAAAAGTATGTAAACTATAAAAACGGGTCAAAGTGGATTGTCCCACACTAGCACTTCCACGTAATAACTCTACCAAAGGCGATCCTACTACAGGAATAGCGTCAGGTACACCTGTTACAATTTTGACTGCCCAATAACCAATTTGGTCCCGAGGTAAGGAATAACCAGTTACACCAAAGGATGCGGTCAATACAGCCAGAACCACGCCTGTAACCCAAGTCAATTCGCGAGGTTTTTTAAAGCCACCGGTAAGATACACACGAAATACATGCAGGATCATCATTAGAACCATCATACTTGCCGACCACCGATGAACTGATCGTATTAACCAACCAAAATTAGCTTCCGTCATTATATATTGAACAGAAGCGAAAGCCTCCGTAACAGTTGGGCGATAGTAAAAAGTCATAGCAAACCCCGTAGCTACTTGTACTAAAAAACAAGTAAGCGTAATTCCTCCTAGACAATAAAAAATGTTTACATGCGGAGGAACATATTTACTAGTTATATCATCCGCAATCGCCTGAATCTCGAGGCGTTCTTCGAACCAATCATAGACTTTATTGAGATAGGTAAAGCGCTAAAAGCCCCCCTCTAAGAACCGTATATGAGAATTTTATCTCGTACGGCTCAAGCAAACACACCCAAATAAAGGTTAAAGCTTCTTAATCTCTTTATTTTTTCTTTTCGGAAGATGTGAAGGAATAAAAATCCGAAAGTAAAGTTTTTGTTTTTGGGGCGATAATGCCAATATATCAAGTCGGCTCATCCATCTTTCTGTTAATTTTTACTACTGGCCTCTTGAATATTCTCTTTTCCTATTTTTTATCTTTGTTTTTTATTTTTACGTGGCTTTTTTATTTTTTATCAGTGATAGGCATTTTTCTTGTTAAGACCCTATGAATTGATTGAAACCCCAGATTCATACTATAACCACGATGACTCCGAAAAACCTAAAAGCTAATCCCAAAGATTCCTTGAGTAAGAACCATTGGATCATCACTTATTCAATCAATAGAAGAGGTATAAAAAAAAGAAATTGTCTGTTTATTCTTTATTTTTTTATTTTATTAAATAATTTATTTTTTTATTTTATTAAATAAAAAGAATAAAAATATTTCGATTTTTTTGAAAAGCAAAAATTTGATTGAATCCGATCGCGAGGTCTGAATATTAAAAAAATATGAATCATAGTTAAAAGATTTCTTCATCTATTTTAGATATTCCGTGTTTCAGATACAAAAAAATATATCCGACGAATGAGAACCATCTCTATCAAGATAAGATGACAGACCCCTTCTCTGTACTATCAATAGGATCAACTATAACAAGTCACACACTCATATTCCGGAAATACAGAAAGAAAGAAATTCCGCGATCGAACTACCAAAAAAGGGCGTTAAAAATACAAAGCGTAGCCCTAAAAATAAAATGAACTTTTTATTGAGTGGATTTAATTCATTGAAATTCCATCCAATAAAACGGAAGAGTTATAAATTTCCAAAATAATACATAGGAATATTGCAAATAAAGCCATTGCAACTCCCATCAAAGGAGTAGTTCCCCATCCAGGAGCTACTTTACCATATTCCGAATTCAACGGTTTCAATAAAACCCCTACGGTAGTTGGTTTTGGACGAGATCTAGAACTACCCTCAACGGTTTGTGTAGCCATAAATCCTATTTTTTTTTTGAGATCTGTTGACTTTGTATACCATTCCATTGTAAATAAATGATTTTGTCATAGATCCATTGGGGTCTTGAAATTATATAATAATGGAAACAGCAACCCTAGTCGCCATCTTTATATCTGGTTTACTTGTAAGTTTTACTGGGTATGCCTTATATACCGCTTTTGGGCAACCCTCTCAACAATTAAGAGATCCTTTCGAGGAACACGGGGACTAGTTGAAGTAATGAGCCTTCTAATATCATCTAATATCAGAAGGCTCATTACTTCAATTAAGCTAATGAAAAATTATTTCACCTTTTTAGTTGGAACTTTAGGAGGTTCCCGAAAAAAGATAGCGAAAAAAATGATTCCTAGAGTCGAGACTAATAAAAATGTATAAACCAATGCTTCCATAGATTTGATTGTGGTTTACAATTATAGCTTCCATACCTGTTTACTCGAGATTATTTTCTCGATAATGATAAAAAGTCAAAACAAAAAAAGGGCGGCGATTTCAATCAAGATTTTTTAGTATCCTATATCAAATCACACCTAAAATATAGGAAAAATCTTATATTAGACTCCTTGTCTTCTTGTAGTGGGATCCCCAAGTTTTTGGAATGCTCCAAATTCCACCTGAGCATCCAAATCGGGGTCAATACCGGCAAAAACATCTCTGAACAAAGTTCTAGCCCCATGCCAAATGTGTCCAAAGAAGAAGAGTAAGGCAAAAGAAGCATGTCCAAAAGTAAACCAACCCCTTGGACTACTGCGAAAAACACCATCAGATTTCAAAGTAGCGCGGTCTAATTCGAAAATTTCACCCAATTGAGCACGCCTAGCATATTTTTTGACAGTAGCGGGATCGCTATAACTGACTCCGTTGAGTTCACCACCATAGAACTCAACAGTTACACCTACTTGTTCAACGCTATACTTAGATTCCGCTCTTCGAAAAGGAACGTCAGCTCTAACAATTCCGTCCCCATCTATCAAAACGACCGGAAATGTTTCAAAAAATGTAGGCATACGGCGTACAAAAAGTTCACGTCCGTCTTTATCTCGAAAAATGGGGTGTCCTAACCATCCAACAGCTATTCCATCGCCATTGTCCATGGAGCCCGATCTAAATAATCCCCCTTTTGCCGGATTATTACCGATGTAATCATAAAAAGCTAATTTCTCAGGAATTTTTGCCCAAGCTTCAGATAAACTTTGATTTTCAGATAGCCCATCACTTACTCTTCGGTATATTTCTTGCTGAAAGTATCCCTGATCCCATTGATAACGAGTGGGACCAAATAATTCGATCGGAGTAGTTGCTGAACCATACCACATAGTTCCAGCAACAACAAAAGCTGCAAAAAAGACAGCAGCAATACTACTAGAAAGAACGGTTTCAATATTGCCCATACGTAATCCTTTGTATAGACGTTGAGGCGGACGGACACTAAGATGGAATAAACCTGCTAATATGCCTAATGTCCCTGCTGCAATATGATGAGAGGCTATTCCTCCTGGAACAAAAGGATCAAAACCTTCGACACCCCATGCCGGACTTATAGGCTGTACTTTTCCAGTTAGTCCATAAGGGTCGGATACCCAGATTCCGGGACCATACAAGCCTGTTACATGAAATGCGCCAAAACCAAAACAAGCCACTCCGGAAAGAAATAAATGAATTCCAAAAATCTTAGGCAAATCCAAAGAAGGTTTTCCTGTACGTTCATCAGAAAATATTTCTAGATCCCAATACACCCAATGCCAAATAGCTGCTAAAAAGCACAAACCAGAAAACACAATATGTGCTCCGGCCACACCTTCATAACTCCAAATACCCGGATCCGTTATAGTCCCTCCTGTAATACTCCAACCGCCCCATGAATTGGTTATTCCTAAACGAGTCATGAAAGGTATAACGAACATACCCTGTCTCCACATTGGATCAAGAACGGGATCAGAGGGATCAAAAACGGCTAATTCATATAGAGCCATCGAACCAGCCCAACCGGCAACCAGAGCTGTATGCATTATATGGACAGAAATCAACCGGCCGGGATCATTCAATACGACAGTATGAACACGATACCAAGGCAAACCCATGGAAATACCCCTTTACTCAAAGAAAAATGACACTATGTAACTTTATTGCATTAGAAAAGACTGTGATTATGCAATGTACCCCTTTTGTTCAATGGATTATCTCGGAACAAGGGTTCATATTTGTTCTATTTTGGTGGTAATAATAGAACAATTATGTTTGTAGGAACAAAGAGAAACAAATCTATTCTATATCCGATAAGTATCAATACGCAATGGGAAGTTGATACCATCTTGTATCCGTAAATACTTTGTTACTTGATGATTATTGGAAGGTTATATTCCTAATAAATTTCCCTTATTTATTCTATTCTGTCTTCATTTTAAACTAAACTTTTATGATCTATACATAACATATGATATCAAGGTTGAGATTATGAAGATAATAATTCTATTATTACGTTTCCACATCAAAGTGAACCATAATACTTAATTTTTATTTTATTTAATGCCTATTGGTGTTCCAAAAGTTCCCTTTCGAAGTCCTGGAGAGGAAGATGCATCTTGGGTTGACGTATAGTGCGACTTGTGAGATATATTGGGTCATATGGGATTTCCCCGTTCTCTCTCCCGATTGAGATATCCTCCCTTTCGCCTAAGAAAGATTGATTGAATCATAATAAATATAAATTTGGAGCGTGAAAGGCAATTCGATCCTGTTTTGAGTTTTAGGAGGATTCAGATTAACATTATCAATTAGAATAATTTATGGTTGGCTCGGTTGGACAAAAAAATGAAGTATCCAGGCTCCGTTTATCAAAAACCCAATTGAAATTGGTAATATATTGAAGATTATTACTTGTATTATACATTTTATTTACGTTAACTTTGAACTAACTGTTTTGATTTTAAATATAAAATATTTATAGAATAAACAAACGGTATTTTTTTCTTAATCACTCGAAAAAAAGTAAAAAATATGTTGAATATTTAATTTGACGAAAGAAAAGATAAAAAAAACAAATGTGGTATTGGAAAAATTTGTCCTATATGTGCAAATCGAAATCGGGGAGATCTTTATCCGGAGTAGAGCATAAACCTAAAATAATTAATTAAAAAGGCCCATTCAAGAACAAGAAAATGACATCGTGATTAGGATTGGATCTCGATGAACTGATACATCAATGAAAAGGAAGTTCGATAAGTTTAGTAAATTATATTTTTTTTAGCCGAGTTTTTTATAATTTTTTTATTTTTCGTTATAATAATTTTATTATAATTTTGAAAACCTCTACCAAAATTAAAAACGAATCGAATCTACACATTGATTTTTTTTCACAATTTTTTTGAACCGTATGCATAAAAAGGTGCATGTACGGTTTCTAAGGGATGAAATTTTATCCTAATCAACCGACTTTATCGAGAAAGATTACTTTTTTTAGGCCAAGAGGTTGATAGCGAGATCTCGAATCAACTTATTGGTCTTATGGTATATCTCAGTATCGAGGATGATACCAAAGATTTGTATTTGTTTATTAATTCTCCTGGCGGCTGGGTAATACCTGGTGTAGCTATTTATGATACTATGCAATTTGTGCGACCAGATGTCCATACAATATGTATGGGGTTAGCTGCTTCAATGGGATCGTTTATACTGGTCGGAGGAGAAATTACCAAACGTTTAGCATTCCCTCACGCTTGGCGCCAATGAGTTTTTTATTTGAGAGAAAAAAGAATACTATGCCTTCACCATATTAAAAATGAAGTAATAATAGCATGGCACTTTGAATTCGATATGAGAAAAAATTTTCTATTTTTTATTCTCATTAGATTCTGTATCGAAGGGGTAGTATGAGATGAATAATATTCCCTATTTTTTTATTGGGAGTCCGTTTCAGTGTCACAAACCTTTTTCATAAAAAATTTTTAAAAAGTTTGAAAGAGTACAAAAAAGTCTTTTTTCCTTATTTTTTTTATTTTTTTTTGCGGATAAAAAAGAAACTTTGGGATTGCTGAATTATAGACGAAATAAAGATAAAGCAACGGAGCCATCGTAGTATTTTTAAAATCCTCCGAAAAGAAGGGTGGTAATTGGATCATTTACTGATCGGAATCAGATCGATCCTTTTTTTGTTTCTTTAACGGAAAAAGTAAATTCCATTGTAAAGCCGTATGCAATGCGAAAAAAATGCACGTACGGTTGTTCAATTCTATTCTATAATATAATAATAATAATATAATAATAATAAAATAAATATATTTTTCTATTTTTCTCTTCGCCTCGTCGCGCGAGATATAAGAACCCCCTTTAAGGTATACATACCATCAGGGTAATGATTCATCAACCTGCTAGTTCTTTTTACGAGGCTCAAACGGGAGAATTTATCTTGGAAGCGGAAGAACTTTTGAAATTGCGCGAAACACTCACAAGGGTTTATGTACAAAGAACTGGCAAACCCATATGGGTTGTATCCGAAGATATGGAAAGGGATGTTTTTATGTCAGCAGCAGAAGCCCAAGCTCATGGAATTGTTGATCTTGTAGCGGTCGACTAAAAAAAATAGTTAAATATTTTATTTAGTTTTTAATTTTATCTTATCACTGGGTTTATCTTAAGATTCTATTAACTAGAAATCCATTCGGTTAGGATTAATCTAAACCAGCTCATTATGTATATAATTCAGCATGCCAACTATTAAACAACTTATTAGAAACACAAGACAGCCAATCAGAAATGTCACGAAATCCCCCGCTCTTCGGGGATGTCCTCAGCGCCGAGGAACATGTACTAGGGTGTATGTGTGACTCGTTCAGATTATGACCTGGAACAAAAGCAAACGAAAATCAAAAATTTTTCCAGTATCAATGATCCATACGGATGAATAGGATAAAATGGAAAAACTCAAGTGACTCTCTAAAAAAAAAAGATCTATTCATCTATTGTGTATGAAATTTATGGTTTATATTAGTGTAAAGCCAAAAAAATTTCCCATTGGTAGCGTTAACGTTATCCATTTAGCGGGGAATCCCTTTAATTAAGAGAAAAAAAAAAAAAAAAGAATGTTCCCTTTATTTGTAAGAACGGACTATTAGGGTCAGCTATCCAGCTAACTTTCAAAATGAAATACCGTTACTGTATAGGTGAATCTAATTGTGAAAGACCCATTACTGGATAATTCATGGGTAGAGCCAAAAAAAGTTTGAACTGTACAAGTTATCAATAGATAGAAATGAAGTTAAAGTAAAGGAGCTCCGGTGTATAGAGAGGACCTGACCGTTTAAGAAGGAACCATAGAAACGAAGGAACCCACTATATTCCTTTTTATTTATCTAGATTAAAATAGAATTTAAAATTTATATTTATTGACTTTTCTTTGATACATTAATAAAAATTTTTAGTTTTTTGTCTTGTTTCAAGACGAAATGTCGAAAAAAAGTGGTCGGGAAGGTTATAGCAGCAAAAGCCATTGGGATTTTTTTTTATACATTGGAACAATCCGTTTTGTTATTAATAGCCCAGGAGGGTAGAAAAGAATAACTCAACGAAAAAAAAAATCAATTAGTTATTCATCAAAGTTTCATTTATTCAATGACTAGAGTTACACGAGGATATATAGCTCGGAGACGTAGAACAAAAATGCGTTTGTTTGCATCAACCTTTCGAGGGGCTCATTCAAGACTTACTCGAACCATTGCTCAACATAAAATAAGAGCTTTAGTTTCGGCTCATAGGGATAGAGGTAGGCAAAAGAGAGATTTTAGACGTTTATGGATCACTCGGATAAACGCAGTAATTCGCGAAAACAGGGTATGCTATAATTATAGCAATTTTATAAATGATCTGTCCAAGAGACAGTTGCTTCTTAATCGTAAAGTACTTGCACAAATAGCTATATTAAATAGAAATTGTCTTTATATGATTTCAAATGAAATCATAAAAAAAGAAGATTGGAAAGAATGCCCCGAAAATGTTTAAATGAAATTCCCCGGAGTTTATTCTCCGGGAGTATAGAGTATAAATTAGTCTGATAAAATACGATAAATAAATAAAAATCAACAAATACATTCAAAATGAAAATATTTTTCCGATTTTTTTTTACGTTACGATACGATAAAAAATCAGGAGTATCGGGTTTTTTTATAATTTATAACAAAGCCGCAATCCATATTTGAGTTCATATTCCTTTTTTGATTCAATTCCATTTTTATCAATTAAATAAAGAAAAAGCATATTATTTTATTATTTTCATTTTTTATTTCTTTTTGGTTCTAAAACTATAAGTTCTAGTAGTCGACTCATTTCTTTCAAATTGTTTCTCATTATTAAGAAAAGGTAACAACGATAAAATACGAGCTTGTTTTATAGCAATAGTAATTAATCGTTGTTGTTTCAAGGTTAATCTATTTACTCGCCTAGATAATATTTTTCCTTGTTCACTAATAAATCGACTAATTAAACTCATGTTTCTATAATCAATTCGATCCCCCGGTTGGATCGGGGGTAAACGCCTACGAAAAGATCGCTTAGATTTAATAAAGGGTCGCTTGGATTTATCCATAGTTTGTTTAATTTCTGCCTTATACCAAAAATCCTACTTCGTATTAAAAATTTTTTTAGGTCCAGCCGAAATAGGATTAGGTTTGTTTATTTATCTTTATATATATTTTTTTTTATATTATTTATTTATATATAATAATAAAAAAAAAATAGTAAATAATATATAATTATAATGAAAAAAGTTTTGTCCCCTTCATTGAATTAAAAGGGGGATAGCCAGACGTTCGGTTCGATCTTTTTTATTTCTTTATCTCTCCATGAATTGTATGTTTGTAACAATAGGGACAGAATTTTCTAAATTCTAACCGATTAGGTGTATTGTGTCGATTCTTTTGAGTAATATATCTGGAAACGCCCCTTGATTCCTTATTAACACTCTTTCGAACACAACTATTACATTCCAAAATAACTTTTACTCGGACATCTTTCCCCTTAGCCATGAACCTCCTTTTTATTTTTGGGATTTTAAATTCAAACAAATTTTTTTCGACCCGAAGTGAATAAGAAAGGAAATAAAAAATATAGATGTTGCTAACTCAAAATACAATTAAAACGAGTTCATTGCAATCAATAGAGTAATAATAAAGAGTATATAAATTAAGAAATAAATAGTATGTAATCAAACTCAAAAATTTTCTAACTATATTTCTACTCACAGTATTTTTTTAAAGTATCGTGTATAATACTCTTATGCTAAACCCACCTTGTTATTTGTATCCCCCCCCTTTTAATTGCCCTTATTATTTTAAAATAAAAGGGCAATTAAAGAAGAAAAGTAGATTCAACTTCACCACAACCTGAGTTCAGACTCGAAGGAAAAAAATAAGGGGGTATTAGTCACAGAAAATGGCTTCTTTCTCTAATCTTCATTACCCCGTTAGCGTGTTAATAACTAGAATGAAAAAAAAGGAAATGTCAACGCATCGGGGAAAAAGCGATTGATTTCTATTAATAGACCAGCTAAAGACCCAAACCATAGAGTACTTAGTACCGGTGCTACGGAAAGATATGTTTTTAGATCTCGCATTGAAAACCCTCCTTCTTAAATTAAATTTTTTTAAAGATAATACAGATCTAATCTATGAGCAGATGTATATATAGATAGTCAAGGATCACTTGGGTTTTTAAACGAAATGTACTAAGTTAAATCAAACAAAAATGGCAAAAAACAAGACATGGACTGGAAAGATAAATCATGTAATTTTATGGTAAAAAAATAAGGATATGGAAAACAAGACAAGGATTCTTTAGAATTAGACTATTGGAACCAATTGAATTGAAAGGGATGTAGCGCAGCTTGGTAGCGCGTTTGTTTTGGGTACAAAATGTCACGGGTTCAAATCCTGTCATCCCTACCTAATTACTTTTACTCTAAGAAGTAAGGAGGAATTTATTGAAATTGGACATATGGAATCTCTCGTTTTTTATGACAATCGATATCATATGCATACAGGGCGTAGATAGAGTTTTAGGTTACAAAAAATCTATTGTGATAAGAAAGCGCTCTTAGTTCAGTTCGGTAGAACGTGGGTCTCCAAAACCCGATGTCGTAGGTTCAAATCCTACAGAGCGTGATTCCATTCTTGTTTGAATTCATAAATTATAATTAGACTGAAAAAAATAAAGAGGAATATAAAATTGACCCATTTTCTCGAATCCACGGGAGGTTAATAAAAAAAATTTTTTTTAATTAAAAGTCCAACTGATCACCACGTCTGTATTGTAAATATGCAGTTACAAATAATCCCGCCAAAGTAATAGGAATTAGACCTAAAACGATTCCAAATAGAAAAACTTCAATCATTTCAATTCATTTGAAAAAAAAAAATAAAATAAAGGTAATATCTATC